TTCCTTCTTGATCAATCACAACTGCAGCATTGTCATCATATCGTATTATCATACCGTTGTCACGTTTAAGTTCTTTACAAGTACGGACAATTACAGCTCTGACCACTTCTGATCTTTCTAGAGGCATGTTTGGGACTGCGTCTTTGATCACAGCAACAATAACGTCACCAATATGAGCATATCGACGATTGCTAGCTCCTATGATTCGAATACACATCAATTCTCGAGCCCCGCTGTTATCTGCTACATTCAAATGGGTCTGAGGTTGAATCATATCATTTTTTTTTATCTGTTTTTTACAATACAAAGGTCGAAGAAAAAAAGAAATATTGTTTGTCCAAAAAAAGAAACCTGCACCCGCTATTTTTTTTTACCCAAGGCTTATTTCTTTTTTATCCCGAAATGATGAATTGAGCTCGTATAGGCATTTTGGACGCTGCTATTGAAATAGCCCTTCTAGCTATATTTTCTGTTACTCCACCCATTTCATAAAGGATTCGACCTGGTTTAACAACAGCTACCCAATATTCGGGAGAGCCTTTACCTGAACCCATACGTGTTTCTGCGGGTCTTACTGTCACTGGTTTATCTGGAAATATACGGACCCATATTTTTCCACCACGACGTGCATTTCGTGTCATTGCTCGTCGACCTGCTTCTATTTGTCTAGATGTGATCCAAGCGGGTTCAAGTGCCTGAAGAGCGTATTTACCAAAACAAATATGATTACCTCGATAAGATATTCCCTTCATTCTTCCTCTATGTTGTTTACGGAATCTGGTTCTTTTGGGGTTATAGTTGATGGTTTGTTTTGAATTCCATCTCTACTACAGAACCGGACGTGAGAGTTTCTTCTCATCCAGCTCCTCGCGAATAAAATGAATTCAAATTAAAGATTTTGAATTCAGATATAATATAATTTGAATTAAGATATACATGTATTTAATAAATAATATACTGAATCATGGATTTCATTTAATCTAGATCAAATCTATTATTAATTTGTATATCTTGTTTGTATAGAAAACTAAATATATTAAATAACTATTTTTTTCTTATATTTATATATAATATATGGTTTTTATAATGTTAAAACGAATCTTTCTTTTGTTTTACTCTTTATCGTATTGGATTCACCCAAATTTAGCAATCCAAGAAAATAAAGTTTTCGCGGGCGAATATTTACTCTTTCAATTTATATTTCAGTTCTATCATTAGTTCATCACTTTTCCGAATAGATAAATTGGTCTCTGGTCGGTTCCGCCATCCCGATCAATGAATCATTCGAATTCATTTTCACTAGAATCTTTTGAATTCACAGATTCCATCGTTCCCATCGCTTCTTACTTTATGGTTAGGTCTCAATTCTACAATGGAGCTATTAGTTCTTGAGTCAATATTCTTAGTCTTTATTGGCTCGAAGCTCTTTATTTTTTGTTCGATGAGTAGATCCATTTAATGATCAATCCGTATTGATGCTTTATTACACAGCTTTTTTCTGAGATGACTCATAGACCTTACATATTGGAATTATATATCATCAATATTCTTTTTCTTTCTTTCTCTCATCCTTCCATTTATCCATACCCTTTATTTTTTTATTTCGATTGACAACTTATAAGCAGATTTTTTAATAAAAAAAGATTTCAGTTGCTACAACAATATGAACAATATATCATATCTTGACTGATTCTTTGGATCCAGATAATACGAAGTGATGAGTTGGTTATTACTTCTATAGTTATTTGTTTATACTATGGGGCTGGTTTTTTATACTAACCCTCAAAAAACCAACGAGTCACACACTAAGCATAGCAATTTTATCAAAAGATTAATTGAATTTTTATTCAACCCTATAGAATTATAATTTTTAATTTTTTTTTAGTGAACAGAAAAAGAAGAAACGAATTTATCATTTTTTGTTCCATCGCTGGATAGAATGGAAAGGCAAATAAAGGTTTATTATTCCCCGTCTATAAATATCCAAATTTTGATGCCTAATACCCCATAGATCGTTCGAACTGTATAGGAACAATAATCAATTTTAGCTCGAATGGTTTGTAGTGGAACCCTACCCTCTCTGATCCATTCAACACGCGCAATTTCTTTTCCGTCAATACGTCCTGCAATTTGCACTTGAATTCCTTTTGTATCTGCTTGTTCAGTTAATTCTATAGCCTTTTTCATTGCTTTGCGAAAAGAAACTCGATTTTTTAATTGGCCGGCTATAAATTCTGCAAGAATATTAGGGTTTCCATAAGGCTTTTCAATTCGTGTGATAGCAATGTTAAGTTTTCTATTTACAGAATTAAATTCTTTTTGTAAATTCATCTGTAATTCTTCGATTCCTCGGGGTCGGCTTTCAATTAATATTTTTGGAAATCCCATATAGATTATGATTTGGATCAGGTCGATTCTTTTTTGAATCTCTATATGTGCAATTCCCTCGACGCCAGAAGATGTTTTCATATTTTTTTGTACATAATTCTTGATATAATTT